ATGCACTTTCATCAACTAGCACTAGTTTGATGTGAACTAGCACTAGTTTAATGGGAACTTTTAGGAGTAATTCATCAAATTGTTTAGATCTAAAATAATAATATACCCCTCATATGATCCCAATATACATATTGATATACATATAGATCCACCAACTTTACATTTTAGGCATCCAGCGATCCTGATCTATTTGAAACTGGCTAGAATTCAGTTACCTATAGATCATTTTCTGCAGGCATAAGAGCTTTTTCCTTTATGTTCGGCGGAAATAACATGTTCTACCATATTTTCTTTTCCGAAATAAATATCTGTGTTATGCTACAAGTCTAAGTTTCAAAAAAAAAACGAATGAGATTGGGTCCCCTCAGATCTAAACAATCTTGTTTTTTTGAACATGAAGAAATAAAGAAGCCATTGCAATTGCCGGAAATACTAAGCCTACTAAAGGCACAAAAATAGAGGGAAAATTGAAAGTTGTCATAAAATGGGGTACCTCGATTTATTATTTGTACCTGTTCTTTTTTTTTTTTTAATATCATATTTTATATTTATACTAATTATAATTAATAATTGTAATTTTTATGAATTCGTAGTTATTATTAATTAATTCAATTTGAAAATTCTTATTTTAGAGATATAAGTATCTAAGTGAGTATATAGAATAAGTCCAAGGAATGTAGAACTAAATAAATGGACTTATTCATCTATCTACATGAAAGATACATATGATAATCCATTTTATTTTTCTTCGTTTCTTTGTGTTTTGTTCTTATCTTCGAATTTAATAAAGAAATAGTTTCTTACAAATTATCAAAAGATTCGTTAGAATGCGACACAACTGGGATTTTTAGTGAAAACGGGATTTTCGGGAGATGGAGAAAAATACAAAACTAGAATATCAATATCTATTTTTCTATATTTGAATTTGATTATATACGTAAGATGAAATTCGTTTTATTTTCCTAATTTCACGAAAGGAAGAACTCACGTTTTTATCTTGTTGATAGAGACTTCTTAATTAGTAATCGGGAATCCAGGTAAAAAAAGAGTTATCCGCTACTTTTGATTTTGATTCTTTCTACAATTAGATCTTAGGTCGCCAAATAAAACTCCCTTTTTAGTTACTTTGATTCTGATAAGCTAAGATTCGGATAAGCTAACTACTTGTTTTTGTTTGTTACAAATAAAATAATTGAACTTAGTGCGCTCTACTTGATTGAATTGGAATTCAAAGGAAAGAAGGCGTGGAGCTTAAATAACTCACTCAGAACGCTTTTTAAAAGATTACGCGGTACGATTAAGTCGAATAAGCCCTTCTGGAATAAATATTCAGCCGCTTGTGAACCTTCGGGTACTGTTTTATTCAATGTTTGTTCAATTACTCTTTTACCCGCAAATGCAATGTAGGAATTTGGTTCGGCAATAATAATATCTCCCAACATACCAAAACTAGCTGTTACCCCACCAGTAGTAGGAGATGTAAGGATTGATACATACAATAACTTTTTATTTGATTGATAATCAAATAAAGCAGACGATATTTTAGCCATTTGCATCAAGCTCAAACTCCCTTCTTGCATGCGCGCTCCCCCCGAAGCGCACACTATAATAAGAGGTAGAAATTGATTGGTAGCGTACTCAATCAAACGGGTGATTTTCTCCCCGACTACGGATCCCATACTACCCCCCATAAACTGAAAATCCATAACCCCAATTGCTACGGGAATACCATTTAGTTGACCTACGCCTGTTTGAACAGCCTCAGTTAATCCTGTCTTTCTTTGATAAGAATCAATACGATCTTTATATGGCTCCTCCTCTGAATGAAATCCAATGGGATCCAGAGAGACCATGTCTTCATCCATAGGGTCCCAAGTACCGGGATCGATCAAAACTTCGATTCTTTCTGAACTACTCATTTTCAAATGGTATCCACACTGTTCACAAATATTCATTTTTGATTTCAAAAATTTCTTATAATTTAATCCATAACAATTTTCGCATTGAACCCACAAATGCCTGTATTTTTGAGTTGCATCAAGATCACTAGACCTTTCTCTTAGAGTTAAATCACTACTCTTCGCGCGGGTTCGTATACTGGACCCCCCACTTTCACTACTAGTTTTACGTTTATCAAAAACGCACCTAGAAATGTAACCGTCACTACTATCACTTACAATGGACGTATCAATACAGATTTGAGACTGAAGATAACTGTCAATGCAACTAGTAATGTGATTATTCCAACTCGATTGAGTATCATACATGTAACGATTGTATAAGGAATCTTCATTCGTAGATCCGTTATTCATATAACTAGAATTGCGATAACTAGAAAAAGAACTTTCTAGTTCACTCAGAAAAGAATGATCGCTGTCAATCTCAAAAATTTGATTTTCTATATCAAAATAGATAGAATAACTGTCTCCATTACTATCCCTAACTAAAAAAGTATCATCAGAGATGAAATTCCGAATGTCTTTGATGCCAAATAAACGAC